CATTTCGAATTTGTAAAAATTCTATTACAGTTACAGTAATTATATTAATAGATTAATATAGTAATATATACTATTAATATAGTAATATATATTATATACTAATATAGATAGTATCTAGAATTTAGAATATTCTTATCCATTAAGATTTAATATGTATAAATCTATCCATAATCTATCTATAAAAGATTGGATTATCAGGATAAATTTAACCATATATTTATATCCTTAAATTAATTGAATTTATATAAGATAAAGAATTCTCAATTTATATACAGAATGAATTCTAAAAAGTAATTATCAATTCGATATCTCTATCGAATTTCTATTTTATTCGAAATAATCAAAAGAATATCCCAATTACTAACTGAAAGAAAGAGAAAGACCCAATCCAGATCATAATGAAAGATTCCCGTGTTTTCCTTCGGAAAGGTAAAAACTAAGACGAAAAAAAAATCGACCCTTCGAGTATTACAAATTGTATGAAAAAAGATTATAGAAGTAAGGGGCTTTAAAAAAGATATAGATATATGGTATCTATCTATGTATATTGAATTGCGAATATAGAAATAATACAATTATTTCAGATTCGACAAAATCTGGATATCCGATATAGATGAAAGAAAGTAAATAAAATGGGTGGAAACATTTTTCAATAGCGGAATATATTTCTAATAAATTCTACAGTTCCGACATAATTATAAAAAAAAAACATCTTAATGCGATTCTAATCGCAAGGAAAAAAAGGGGGTATGGCGAAATTGGTAGACGCTACGGACTTAATTGGATTGAGCCTTGGTATGGAAACTTACCAAGTGATAACTTTCAAATTCAGAGAAACCCTGGAATTAACAATGGGTAATCCTGAGCCAAATCCCGTTTTCGGAAAGGAAATAAACATTAAGAAAGCGAGAATAAAAAAGGGATAGGTGCAGAGACTCAATGGAAGCTGTTCTAACAAATGGAGTTGACGACCTTTCCTTTCGCGTGAGGAAAGGAATCCTTCTGTACAAATGAAATTCTCGAAAGGCTATACAGAAATATGTATATAGACTTGTTTACGTATTTGTACTGAAATACTATTTCAATTGATTAATGAATACACTACTCGAAATCCCTATTTTTGAATCCTTATATCACAAATGGAAAGATGTCTATCACAAATGAAAGATGTGAATCAAATCAATTCCAAGTTAAAGAAATAATTGAATATTCATATTAACTGATCAATTTATTCACTCCATCCTAGTCTGATAGATCCTCTGAAGAACTGATTAATCGGACGAGAATAAAGATAGAGTCCCATTCTACATGTCAATCTCGACAACAATGAAATTTATAGGAAGAGGAAAATCCGTCGACTTAAGAAATCGTGAGGGTTCAAGTCCCTCTATCCCCAAAAGACCTGCTTAACTCTCTAATTCTTTTTCCCATATGTTAGTTTTTTTTTTTTCAATTTTTGAAATTCGTTATGTGTCTTATTTAGTATAGTCTTTCACAAATGGATTCGAGTAGAGTTTTTCTTTCTTTTTCTTATCACAATCAACAATCATAAGTATTTGTTTGGAATATGTATTGGAATACATTGGAATCTATTTGGACTATGGAATAAGAATAATATATTCTTATATATATATGCTAATAATAATAATATATATTCTAATTAGAATTTTTTTTTGTCTTGTTTTTAGTTGATATGGAGTCATTGACATATATTTAAGTAATCTAATAAGATTAATATGATGCCTCAAGAGAGGTCGGGATAGCTCAGCTGGTAGAGCAGAGGACTGAAAATCCTCGTGTCACCAGTTCAAATCTGGTTCCTGGCACATGATGAATTTGTATGAGTATCTTTTATCCATAATCTATATTCATTAAAATGAAATAGGAATATGGATTGTGAATAATAGATACGTATTCTTTTTTATCGGATGTTGATACATATTAATTTATCCATCTAGGTGTCTGGAGATGTTTACTAGATGAGTAAAGAATAGGTGTATGTTCCCGGTATATGTTTATGTCTATAACATTAAATTAAATAGAATATGTAAAAAAGTGAACCCCCCTTTTTTTGTGGGGGGGCTCCCAAAAGAATATTAATAGTTCAATAATATTCGAATGGTTACATTAAATGGTTGAAAGATCAAAAAGTCTCGTCTTGGAAAGTTCAAGGGTGGGAATAGTCAAAAAAAATCTCGGATACATTACAAAGAGAATCGGACCTATGTATTTTCCTTTGATATTTCATTTCTATTTTCTGCATCTCCTTTGCTTTCATGTTACTTTCTTTTTCGCGGCAATATAATAGAATAGATATTGATGTGAACGTTACATAGTTCATGATGCAGAACTTTTTCAGTTCATCCTATTGGCTTGGCTCATACGAAAAAAGTATTGTTCAAAATTTACAATCTCAATGAATCCTTACCCAAATCTTTTTTGCAATACCCACATTATTGTTGTGAATTTTGTTATCTATCCAATCCCTATATGGGAATGG